GGCGTGTACTAGCAGACGATATATATATGGGCCCGCGATGCATTGCCATTCGAAATAAAGATATTGGTATTGGACTTGTCAATCGATTCTTAACCTTTCGAATACACCCAATATCTATTCGAACTCCCTTTACTTGTAGGAGTATATTTTGGATCTGTCGATTCTGTTATGGACGGAGTCCTACTCATGGCGACCTGGTCGAATTGGGCGAAGCTGTAGGTATTATTGCGGGTCAATCTATTGGAGAACCGGGTACTCAACTAACATTACGAACTTTTCATACTGGTGGAGTATTCACTGGGGGTACTGCAGAACACGTACGAGCCCCCTCTAATGGAAAGATCCAATTTAATGAGGATTTGGTTCATCCCACACGTACACGTCACGGACATCCTGCTTTTCTGTGTTATATAGACTTGTATATAACTATTGAGAGTGAAGACATTCTACATAATGTGAATATTCCACCTAAAAGTTTTCTTTTAGTCCAAAATGATCAATATGTAGAATCCGAACAAGTGATTGCTGAGATTCGGGCAGGAACATACACTTTAAATTTTAAAGAGAAGGTTCGAAAACATATTTATTCTGATTCAGAGGGAGAAATGCACTGGAGTACCAATGTGTACCATGCATCTGAATTTACATATGGTAATGTTCATTTCTTACCAAAAACAAGCCATTTATGGATATTAGCAGGAGGGTCGTGCAGATCCAGTGTAGTCCCTTTTTCGCTTCACAAAGATCAAGATCAACTGAACATTGATTCGCTTTCTGTGGAAGGAAGATATAGTTCTAACCGCTCAGTGACTAATAAGCAAGTGAAACATAAACTCTTTCGTTCGGATATTTCTGGTAAAAAAGAAGGAAATCTTCCTGTTTATTCAGAATTAAATCAAATCATATATACTGGTCGTTGCAATATACTATATCCTGCTATTCTCTATCAGAATTCAAATTTATTGTCAAAGAGGCGAAGCAATAGATTCATCCTTCCATTCCAGTCGATTCAAGAACGAAACAAAGAAACAATGCTCTATTCAGATTCCGATATCTCGGTTGAAATACCTATAAATGGTATTTTCCGCAGAAATAGTATTCTTGGTTATTTCGATGATCCTCAATACAGAAGAAACAGCTCAGGAATTACTAAATATGGGACTATGGAGGTGCATTCAATCGTAAAAAAAGAGGATTTGGTTGATTATCGAGGGGCAAAAGAATTTAAGCCAAGATACCAAATGCAAGTAGATCGATTTTTTTTCATTCCCGAGGAAGTACATATTTTGCCTGGATCTTCTTCCATAATGGTGCGGAATAATAGTATCATTGTAGGAGATACACTAATTACTTTAAATATAAGAAGCCGAGTAGGCGGATTGGTCCGAGTGGAGAGAAAAAAAAAAAGGATTGAACTTCAAATATTTTCTGGAGATATTTATTTTCCTGGAGAGACAGATGGGATAGTCCGACACAGCAGCATCTTAATACCACCAGGAGCGGGAAAAACAAATTCGAAGGAATCAAAAAATAAATGGAAAAATTGGATTTATGTCCAAGGGATAACACCGACCAAGACAAAGTATTTTGTTTTGGTTCGACCTGTAGAAACATATGAAATAGCAGACGGTATAAATTTATCAACACTTTTTCCTCAGGATCCCTTGCAGGAAAGGGATAACATGAAATTTCGAGTTGTCAATTATATTCTTTATGGAAATGGCAAAGTCCTTTTTGGAATTCCTGACACAAGTAGTCAATTAGTTCGAACTTGTTTAGTATTGAATTGGAACCACGATAAAAAAGGTTCTTCTATCGGGGAGGCCCATGTTTCCTTTATTCAAGTAAGGACAAATGATCTGATTCGAGATTTTATAAGAATCGACTTAGTCAACTCCCCCCTTTCGTATACCGGAAAAAGGAACGATTCATCCGGTTCATGGTTGATCTATAATACTGGATCAAGGCGCACCTATATCAATCCGTTTTATTCCAAGGCATGGATTCAACAACCCCTTATCCAAAATCAAGTAACTATTCGTACCTTGTTGAATAGAAATAACGAATATCAATCTTTGATAATTTTGTCATCATCCAATTGTTTTCGAATGGGGCCATTTAACAGTGTAAAATATCACAATGGAATAAAAGAAGCACTTAAAAGAGACCCCCCCATAGTTTCAGTTAGTAAATTGAAATCATTGGGTTCCTTAGGAACAGCCCTTCCAATTATGAATTTTTACCATTTACTAACCCATAATCAAATCTTGGTAATGAAATATTTTCAATTTGACAATTTTAAACAGACTTTTGAAATAATTCAATACTTTTTAATGGATGAAAATGGAAGGATTTCGAATCCCGATCTATGCAGTAAAAAATTTTGGAATCCATTTCATTTGAATTGGTATTTTATCCATTGTAATTTTTGTGAAGAGAGACCCACAATAATTAGTCTTGGGCAGTTTATTTTTGAAAATGCATGTATAGCGAAAAACAG